GGCCTTCTCGAATAGGGAAAAGCCTTCCATTTCCGTCAAATGACCCGGCCTCCCCTGGCTCTTCCACCGTCCGGTCTCCCTTTCCTCCCTATGCTATGCTCCCCCGGCGCAGGCCTACCACGCTTCGCGCCTGCGGCGTTTTCGCCAGACGGTCTTTGCCAGTAGTGCCATCCTCCCCGCTGGCTGTATGGGCGGGTTGTCCCTCGCTGCTGCGTTCTGTTAGGCTATAGATTACAGGAACAAATGTAGTTGAATGGAATAGCAGGCGGGTTACACGTTCCACTGTGCCGAGATGTGAGGTGCAGGTGGTGATGATCACCCCGGGGTATGCGCTAGCGCCCTTGACAGGCACTCCAGAACCCGCCAACGCTCGTGAAACCCGGGTCGGTCCTCCATTCATCCGACCGGAGGTGTGGATAACGAGGCCACCTTCACAACCTTCTCCCTTCTGTCCCTATGTAAGGTAGGGCGGTTCGCTTGAGTTGCTCAACCGCCCCTTAGCCCGGTGCTCATGACGCGCTACAGAACCTCCACTGTGCCGGGGGACCAAGCAGGGCATAGCTAGCGGCATAGGAGCCGACTCGGCATCAGCGGCTTCGTGCCGCACTGGAGTGATCCAATATGTGGTTCCGCGCGTTCCACCACTTCTCCGTTCATTTCCAATACTAATCGTGAAACACCATGAGCAGCAGGATGTTGAGGTCCGAAATTCAAAGTGAAATTTTTGATTTGCCTGTTCCTAGTCGTCATGGGAAAGAAAGGCAGAAATAAGAAATAGATTATTCCCTGAGAGCTTGTCCAATACTACCAGTACCAAAAATGCATCTCCTTCGCCCGCGCGAGAGACTTCTATGCCAGCCGGAAATAACGGCTCTGTTATGAAAGAAAGCGGCAGACAGACTTACCTCTGCTAACTAATACATTTTATATAGACTGGAAGCTAGAGAGATACTAAGGTATAGTGCCGCTACCAGAGAAGGCTCTTTCATGCTAGGCGTCCAGACCTACTACGCCCGAGCCGCATCCCCGGCACACTTGCTATATCCACTAATGCTTCATACCACTTCATCCTACCTACTATACCTGATAGAAAGCCATTCTATAACAATTCAAGACAACAAAACAAGAAAGCTAGAAAGAAAAGGAAAGCTTTAGCTTTGGGAGCGTCACGGGGGAGTTACGCTTTTATCCCGCCTCAGCTTCGCGGATGGGACGAGGGCGAGAGCTGAGCACGCACGCTCTATGCTTTTCCCCAGCTTTCCCTCTAGTAAAAGATTAGCTCGTACCCCCTCCAGGGATTCCTGGGGCATGAGTTAAGCATATAGTTGATTGCTCTTTCTTTCGATGTTGCGTTGATACTTTTTTTGGAGTCTCTCTCTGTAGGCGTGCAAAACAAGAAGAGAGCCACTGCTCTTCAGGGCGGTGAGGTGGACAATTCCTTACTCCAGCTTCAGAGGAGCATCTTTGCATGAATCAATACTAACTCCTCAGTCAGCTGACCTTCGATTTTGGAGATTAGAGCAGAAGGACTCCGTAACGGCGGAGAAGGGTTTCGCCTCGAATCCAAACGATTTCTTGTCTTCTCTTAAGATATTTCTAGTTAGGACTTGATCAAGGTCTCTCGAGCCTCCGAAACATAAAGTTAAAGTAACAAGACCAGAACCCCGTTTGGACTATAAATATTAATAATAATAATCAGTAAACAGCAAGCAAAGAGATAACTTTCACAAGCTGCAAAACTAAGTTGTGGCGTCGCCTATGCATAATGTAAAGAGTCTGGTGAATAAAAAGTGGATGTTATTACATTACGTAGTCTTGTCTTCAAGCTGAAAGCCAGGAAAGTAGCTCATTGCTTCTTGCTTTCGAGCCCCTGCCTCCTTCGCAGTCAAAACTCTCCTCTCCAGCCGGGCCAGAAGCCTCCTTTCCTTCAACAGCAGTTAGGCCTTTTTTCTAATCCTACTGCCCTTTTACCAAGAGTGAAAGAAAAGGCAAATCGCCTCGTATCCTTATTATATTATAAAAAAGTTTCTTCTATCGACATCGTTTGGTAAAGTCCCGTGAGATCCCTAAAACGCGATTGAATCTAATATATGCAACTCGAAAGGTCCAACCCTAAGCCGCTTCCTCCACTGCCTTAGTCCCAGCATTGAGTCTCACAAGCGCTGGAGAACTGTCTACTGATCTGGTCTTTCACTTCTACTTTCGATAGACTTTTCTGTGTGGGAAAGAAAAATTCCAGGAAGTAGAAGCTAATTCCTGTTCCTATGGTGACTTCTTCTATGCACTCCCTTTACTGCCTTTCCCTCTTTCATCATTTCAAAGCTATATGAGAAGCAAAAAAGTTCATTCAGTTTGGTTACCTAGTGAATAAAGAAGTTTATTACTTTTGCACCTGCACCTATATTAAATTAAAAGAGAAATGAATAAAGCCTACTTACTTGAGGTGCTAAGAACCTTGATTTTAAAGGCACTGCCTTCTCCCCCGGATGACTAGCTCCTTCTTATTTGCTTAAGATATCTTGACTCCGGGACAAAATGAATTTCTCTAGAGGCATACTAACAGGAGTGAATTCTTTCAGACTAGCTTGCTTTGATCGCTAGGACTCTGTATCGGCCTAAGGGCCTATCCGCGAAGTCCTCCCCTCAATAGTTCATCTAAAAAGCTTGTTCTCAGAAAGATTGATTCCCACCCCGATTCTTGAATTGTAAAGTCATGCCTGCACTCCCAGTTTCCATTGATGAGATCTCGTCAGTCCCTGATCTCCTCCGGTGGACTGACTTTGCTTGGAACTCTGGCTTTGGTCGACATGAATTGGTGCCTCAGCTTTGTTTTTTTATTAAAGAGGAGTGGGTTCTTCAGTCCTAGCTAGTGAGTCGATTATATGGCTCAAGAGCCTTTTTTGTGATTATGGAGTCCTATTAAGCAGGAAAAAACCTGTTTATACATCTAGCTGCCATTGAAAGAGTGAAAGAGATTCGGCTGTGGGAAAATGGAACCAGTCTTACGATCCTTAAAGGAAGCAAGTCAAATAAGGATTGGCAGGCAAAGATAGACGATTGAATTCACGGAGGAAGGGAAAAGCGCTAGTAAACTCCTCTCCTTGACGTACTTTCGCCAGAAGCCTAGCGCTTTAAGCATAAAAATAGAAGATCTTTTGTCTTGGCTATCACCCTACGTGACTTAGTTTAAGAGCTGAGGTATATAGAAATCCTATTCTTTATTCTTTCACTTTGCCCAAGAACCCTAAAAAGAGCTCTTTCTTCGCCCGGGAAGAAGATCAGGTCTCTATACGAAAGGTTGTTACAACGAAAGGTAGACCTCTATTTATTATAAAGAGATAGGTGGTTGGTGTCCGGCCGGAGTGACCTTAGGGGACGTAGCGCCAAAGATGCCAACTGGGTCTTAACCTCAAAGAAGCGCCTTTTTGCCCCACAAGCTCGTAGACTTGTTAACAATTCTTCCTAACTTAGATAAAGCGATGGATAATAGCCTACTAGGAGAACGATTGGCTAGGTTGCCCAGACAACTGCCTCTGTCTCCCCTTCCATAGAAGGGACGTCATCCTTCTTTTCGTCAAGTAGCTAGACTTAACCCGATCTAGAGTAAGAACAATATAGGCAAGATTAGTTAGAGCTTCGTAGAGTACTTACTACAAGTTTCCATCGATCAGCCAACCATTTCCTTCCCCTGGGTTAGGAAGTCCCTAAGAAGTAGTGCTTTCCTCTTTCGTTTTAGAAGCATAGTGCTTACAGTTTGAAGGGGAGAGAAAGTGCTTTCAATACGTGGCCCAATAGTTGAGTCAAAGAAAGTAGGTCTTTTAAAATAGATACCTAACCTTATAGTTTTCTTCCTTAGTGAGTCTTTTATCAACCCTAAGGTAAGGGGACTGAGTGGCCTACTAGTCGTCCTTCAGGTCATGTTGGCTGGTATAATAGCTCCGGCAGCCCCATCTGTCAGCTAAAGGTCTATCACCCTAAGGCCTAATCCTTCTGCCTATCCTTCAGTCCGTCTATTATTCGAAATGGTCTATTACGTAAGCTGTACTAGTCTCTTTTCTAGCCGGATCTTAGTCTGGTAGGCTGCTTGCTATAGCCCTCATCAATAACCTCTACCTCTAACCTAAGGAGCTGGCTATTCTCCTTTGAGTCTATCTTCATATGCCAAAAAATCCCGGGTTTTATGAAAGTTTTGATCCTTTGATGATTGAGGAAATGAGAAAGACCCTCACGGAACACTTTACTTTCATCATCTCTCTCTTCTTCCCTTGAACTTCATTACGGGATAGAGGGAATAGACGGAAAGCGAAGTCAAGCAATTGCCCCGGTTAAACGATCCAAGCGGAGAAACTGCAATCCAAGAAAAGAGAAATCTGCTACATGAGTTTAAAAGGCTAAAGTAAAGTAAAAGGAAAGGGCCCTGACACCACCCACTTATTACACTTCAAATCCTCAAGGGAAAGAGAAATAATCAGAGACTGCGCTCACCGAAGAAAGACGCAGACACATTCACCACTCAAGGAGCCCCAGCAGTAAAAAAGAGAAAATGATTAGGGTGAAGCCTTAGTTGTCGCTGGTGGTAGAGGAAAGGCTTTTAGTGGGCCAGTGAACGGTGAATCTTAAGAGATTGAAGATTGAGAAAGTTGTTCTCGATACACCTACTCGGTCATCAAACTCATTTACCACTAAATCTACTAGAAATAACAGATGTATAAGGAACGTAGTAACTCGATCCCGTTCTCTTACTTTCCACCCCTTCTTCTGACTCGATCCACTATGTAGCTATAGGTTTGCTTATTGACCCGTTGGTGCAAAAGAGTAATACCCACATACCAAGATCATGAGTATGTTTAACCCCACTAATGCCACCGATCTCCCTAACTACCTGGTCAGGAATATTTTTGGAGAAAAAAGAAGTATAGAAACTAGCACAGAGCTCGATGATCTACGGACGAAAACAGTAAAGTTACTCCGCTCCTTTGACAAGCAAGAACAGCCCCCTTCTTCTGGGCTTTCATGTCCGTTAAACAAGGAAGGCATCCCGGAATAAAACAATTCATTTCCCTCTTCATAGGAGACTCATACCCGCTTGGTAGGGATGAAAGGGCTGACGATGAGAACAAGATACAGTGGAGACCGGCCATGAACTTAGCCAAAATGGTACCCATTCTTATTTCACTTTTTTTACCCAGCGTAGAAAACTAATAAGCAACCTGACGCACTCTGGCTTGAAAGCCTCCGTTTGCTGAATTCCTCGTCACTAGCCGAGCTTGCTTCTTTGAGGGCTCAAGTGAGCATTTTACAGGACGAGCTTGCCTCAGTAAGTCAGAGTCGCTCCCCCCCTTACTTTATTTATTTCATTTCTATTCGGTTTGGAAGTGACTTTATCGAGGTCCTGTTAAAAGAGAACCATTTTCTTTGTGCAAATCAGAAAGAAAATGACGAGTCTGAAAGGCATCGCCAATCTCAGAGAGACATTCTTCACTACCTAGTCTGGAGGCTGCCTTAAAGAGGCACAGATTCACATTTCGGTATGATTCTATCCAAATCCGAACTTCGGCAGAATTTCTATAACATCAACTTGCCTTAAAGTTTTCCCTTTCAGGTTGCATTGCCGACGTCCTCCATTGAGCTCTCCGTCACCCGTGCCTCTCTGACTTTCTAGTCACATAGCCAGCTGCCATTTCGCTTGCAGCCATCAAGACTGAAGGCGAGTCAAGAAAAGAAGGAACGGAGAGTTTCCAATTCACAACCTGTCATCCGACGATTTTTTTATTTGAGAGCAGACTCTCTTTTGTGCCAAAGGGAGTTAGAATGCGCTTTGGTTCACAGGTTGGGTGGTATATCCCTATATAGATAGGCTCTGTAGTCGGGCTTAAGCCAGTTTCACCGAGGGTTTCAGCAGTGATTAGGTACGAGCAAGAGTCTGATTAGGATTATGCTGGAACTGCTAGTAGAATACTAGCCCCAAGGGCTGCAAGGGACCGCCTTGTCTAGACCGACAACACAACAAACAAGGGCAACTCGAATGGAACTATAAGAATAAGAGTAAGATAACCTTTTCATAGTAACCCTTTACTCTGCCGGCTTTCCTAGTATCGTTAGCCCTCCATCCTGCTAGGGAGCCCTCGTTTGGCCCCTTTTGCCTCGCCTGATACGACATGGAAAGCAACAGTTGGGGTTTTGTTTACCAATGCAACTACATCGGCTTAGGACTTTTGATATGCTCCACTTTTTTATTCAATTGCATAGCTGGGAACTTCCACGGGATCGAAGGCAGAAAGCAGAAAAACCCGGTTCGATAGAGCCAGGGACTTCTCCAACTACGGATACTGGGGATAATAACTACTCTTAGCCTGGCACTACTGATACGAATGAATCTACCAGGAGAAGGAATAAAAAAGTATATTTACATTGACTATATTGTAAGGTGATTATAGAGGCATATTACAGGAATCCTCCAAAGCAGCTAGATTTTATTCTGCCTGGCTTGAACTGAAAGGGGGACTTCACTAGTTTCTCAGTTTAAAAAGAAGAAGTAGGGGCTACTTCCTTCCTTAGGTGCACCCCCTCAGGGGTGAGTGCCTAATGAAACCACCGCTATACATTGGTTTTTCTTCCCACTTCAAATCCCAGAAGCCAGAGAGGAAGAAGTCGGATGGAGAGAGGCTTCCATCCCCCTTTACGAAAACTCCTATATACAACATGTAATGGAGGAGTAGTCATCTTTCTTTTGACCCAGGGCTACTAACCCAAGCACAGGAGAGAAAAAGCAATAATGTCATTGACATGTAGAACGGGACTCTATCTTTATTCTCGTCCTATTTATTAATAAGTTCTTTAAAAGATCTATCGGACTATGGAGTGAATGATTTGATCAATGAATATTCGATTCTTTCATCAATGTGAAATCAATTCACACCATTTTTCATATACAAAAACCCACGCCATTATATATCATTTGATATAGTATTCAATAGATACGTTTATCCTTCATCCTTTCTGAAGTTTCGATGGAACGATTCCTCTACCAACGCAGTCAACTCCATTTGTTAGAACAGCTTCCATTGAGTCTCTGCACCTATCCTCTTTTTCGCTCTCTGAACCCTTGTTTTGAGAAAACAGGATTTGGCTCAGGATTGCCCATTTTTATTAATATTAATTCCGGGGTTTCTCTGAAAGTCTTCACTTAGTAGGTTTCCATACCAAGGCTCAACCCAATTAAGTCCGTAGCGTCTACCGATTTCGCCATATCCCCCTTCCTTTTGTTTTGAGATTAGGATCTGATTATTATATCATTTGCTATCTCGAAAAAGTATTTTCTTTCTTACCTATAGGAAACCCGTATTTGATCCAATCCAATTTTATTTTATCATTTCTGTATCGACAATTCAATATAGATTGATATATACCCCATATATATGTTTCTCTTCCTGCCATTTTTCCCATGCAATTTTGGATACTTGAACGGTCGATTCTTTTTTTTTTTTATGTTTTTTATTATGATCCGCGGACACGGAAAGTAGCTAAACTCACTTGCCCAGACCCAGGAGAAGGGATGCGTTTTGGGTCTCAAGGAGGCAATTCTCCCCTTTTTATTGGGTCAACTGACATGTGATCGATCGAGCTAGACTTTCTGAATGAGTTTGAGCTGGGCTTACGAGCGAATCATCCTTTCCCCTATTCTAGAGTAGTACTTAATATCTAGTCTATCAAGTCTCTCCCCACTGGCCTTCGCTCTACTCTTTGCATCAGCCTCAGACGCTAATGCCACTAGCTAGCAGACAGCGAAAATAGCCTTCTTTCTTCTGTCCCCGCTGGCATGTCAATCAGTAAGCTTCCCCCTTTTTATAGAAAAGGAGGGCTCCTGTCTGTTCTGTTCATTCAAATGGGATCCTAAACGGACGTTCTCTTGATCGAAAAAGGAGGCTAAAGCTAAAGCGTTGAATTCGTTGCTTCGATAGATATTAGGATCAATCAAGAAGGGGCAAGCCTCGGCTCACAAATGCCTTTGCCACCGCAAAGAATAATCTTTAAACCAAAATCCACCCCAAGGAATAAAAACCTTCAAGAAAGGCTAGGAGCCTCGATTGATCCATATCCAAAATTTTCTCCAAAGGAGTCGGAGTCCGGCTCCGTCAGAAGAGGACTCAGTCTCCTCACCGAGGTCTCAGTCAGAATCGTCAGAAGCTTCAGCTAGCTCATTCCCTTCACAACGTGGGCTAGTTTTATTACCCGAAATGACTACGACCGATTCATCTCCAGTCCCTTACAGTGGAAGAACAACTGGCGGAAATTAGGGCAGCCTTGGCCCGAAAAATGAGATTATAGCACAAAAGGACACCGAGATTGCAGCCCCAAAACCCAATTAAATGCAGCCTATCGGCCTCCTACATCTGAAGAAATTTTGGCATAAAAAAGAGCTCTGAGTTGGCTGCTCTGGAAGCACTGATAGCTGCCTCAACTCCTTCTGCTCTGCTTGCCTTCTCTTTTTCTGATTGCAGTAGTGCTTCCTATTTTGACTTGTCAATCTAGGAAGTATCTCCGGTTCCGGTTGTATCGGAAGTCGGGTCAGCGCAAAAGGTCTCTATCAAACCCCTTAGGTAGTATCCGTTGCTGGAGACCTTAAGTCGTAAAGCAAGTTCCTTCCCTTACTAAAAAGAAAGAAGGTTAAGAGGCGTCTAAGCAGGTCTTTCTTGAGGTCTAGGTTTTCGGGTATCCTCAGATCCGAGGGGGTAGTTATATCTGAGTTCAAGGCGCTAGCCTATACTATAAATGCTACGTTCAAGGCAGTTCATGATTCATGAATTGATGTCAATCGGGGCGCTTTCGTCCCAGGTTAAGGGAAATGGGTATCCGGTATCCGAAGTAAGAAAGTAAAAGACCTGCCCTTCTGGCTGTCGTCCTAACGAGGTTTTTCTTCCTATAGTTAAGGTAGCTAGGAAGCTCTGGTAAGCAAGGATGTTCTTCTCTAGCTATACTGTGTGACTGTGTGACCTACTTCCCTTTTTCGCTCTCTTGCTTATCGTCCACTTCGGTGACTCCAACCCCGGAAACATGATCTCTCCCATGTGTCATTTGTAAAAGAATTTCATTTCCTTTGTAGTTCACTAAGAGGGAGTTCGCATCAGTACTTCGCAGGAATGGTAAAAAACCCTCTTCTGGGGAAGAATAGCTAGCTTTGAAAGAACTTACTTTCACCTTGAAAGCCACTAGAGCTTCTTCCCCGTGCATGCATGGTAACAATGATTAGCACTTCCTTTCTAATCGATCGAGCCTCCCCAGGGTAGCAGTCTTTAGCAACCGTCCATGCAAGAGTAGCACTTGCGCCTATAGCAAAGGTTAAAAGACCATCTGCGAATAAGGTAGTGGTGCCTCTTGACAAGGATAAAGCTTTGTGCGTGCAGTACTAAAGCAAAGATGATCACATGCCCTTCGCAATGCTTCGTGGATCTTATGAAGAGCATTCGCTGGTATCAAAACAAAGTAAAAAGCAGTAGCAGTTGGGGACGCCTAGTCCATCATACTATAGTGGTCTTAAATACAGTTAGTGTCGGCAGGAATGGAACAGAAATCTCGTAGATGAAAAATATATAAATAATATATATAGTAGAGTAGAGTCGCTTTCTTGAAGGCTTCAAGAGTGACAGAGAGGATCAAAGTATCGCCCAAAGGTGCTCATTGAGCCGGTCACCGTTGGCTAAGAACCATTTATCACTTGATTTCAAAAATGCCCATTTTTTTTCAGTGAGAATATCGAGATTGGGTTAGTGTTCAGTGAGGGAAGAAGCAACGGATTGAGCTGCGCGAAAGCCGTTGCGCGTTAGCGCATCCGTTTTTCTTGCTAGGTAGTCAGTCTTCGTAACGCCGCATTCTCCGTTGTCAGGATTTCCAAGTGCATGATAGGTGACAATTTCGCTGAATGATGATGCCCTTATTTCCCATGCTTTCTGTTGGTCAACAACCAACCAAACCTCTCGTTTTTTCACTATACTCGTACAGGAAGGACTCTCTTTCTGTCTGGAGGGAATCATCGGTTCTCAATCAAGAATGCCTCAACTAGATAAATTCACTTATTTAACACAATTCTTCTGGTCATGCCTTTTCCTCTTTACTTTCTATATTGCCATATGCAATGATGGAGATGGAGTACTTGGGATCAGCAGAATTCTAAAACTACGGAACCAACTGGTTTCACACCGGGAGAACAACATCCGGAGGAACGACCCCAACAGTTTGGAAGATATCTTGAGAAAAGGTTTTAGCACCGGTGTATCCTATATGTACTCCAGTTTATTCGAAGTATCCCAATGGTGTAACGCCGTCGACTTATTGGGAAAAAGGAAGAAGATCACTTTAATCTCTTGTTTCGGAGAACTAAGTGGCTCACGAGGAATGGAAAGAAATATATTCTATTTGATTTCGAAGTCCTCATATAGCACTTCTTCCAATCCTGGATGGGGGATCACTTGTAGGAATGACATAATGCTAATCCATGTTCTACACGGCCAAGGAAGCATCGGTTTTTAATCTCATTATGAAGTGAAGCGGAAAATGAGAAAGTTTTTGCAACAAGAACTTTTATTCCATTCCTATTAAGACTGAGACTTGTCTATTCCTAATAAAGGAAAGAGAAGAGTCACTTAGCTACCAGAGCAGAAGAGATTCAAGCTATAAGAATTGATTCTTATTCTCTATCGCTTGAATTATCCGTCTCTGGCGATACAGCTCCCAACATTTATCAGGGTCACCCCTGATTTCGGAAAGCCACTTTGCAGTTCTTCCACATTCTTTTCATCAAAGAGTTCTAAGTTATTTAGAAGAAGTTTAATATTTTCACAGGAAAGATAGCTGAAACTAGCAGTTATATTTATCTTCTCGAGAGTCCCTTTACTTGGGCTAATTTATATGCTTACACTATAACTATGGCTCACAAGGAGGCCCTGGTCCTGACTAAGGAATGGGATCCCCGTACTTTTCCTATTTTATCTCTTCTTTCATGTCGAGCTTTCGAAAGCCACTGGGGAGGGAGAATGAACGATCGACTGCTAAAGATCTTGAATAAAGCAATGGTGATTGCTGAAACTCGGACTTCGGAAGCTCCGTTTGCACGATCATTGCATTTGTATTCATCCGGAAAGGAAAGAAGAGCTGGTGGTATTTGGCTTTGCTGGACTAAACAGGTAAAGATTTCTGAACCCCTTTTAATATCTAAGCAAGCCATTCATGTTCTTCTTTCTGAACCAAATCAAGATCAATGGTAACCCTTTGGGGTTTATGCAAGTCCCCAATATCTCCGACATCAATTTTTTTTGGGAAGAGTCAAAAAAGATTTCAGGTGAATGGAGGTAGATGGCGGTCGGCGTCAATTACTACTTAATCTGAAAAGTGCGGAGGTTCGCTCCCTCGCTTGCTTCAAATGAGAAAAAGGAACTATCTTATTTCCCATGCTTTTTTCTTGGTTAGACCAAGGCGATTTCCGACAAGTCTCCCTTGGGGGGAGCAGAGCAGTCAAAGAATGAACGAACCAAAGCAAATGATTGAGATTTTCAACATTTTACTAAGAAATTTTGACCAAGATATAGCTCGTGTTCTTTTTTTGGTCATGTGCGCTGTGCTTGTATACTTTTTAATCTTAATTCTCACTTATGTACCTTTTCTTCTTCTAGTTTTATTAATAAACTTTCATACGGCAAAGAAAGGGGGCATCATAATTCTTCATGAATTCAGATATAGTTGGGTTAAAGGGGTCACCCTTTCTCCAATAGTAGTGGATTTAAAAAAAAAAGAAGATTCTTCCCCAGAAGGAAAGAGTATGGCCGCATGTTTCAACGAGAAGACCGAAATCGATATGAATGGAAGATGCCTCTGGAACTTGTTTTTTGTCACCTTTAGAGTAAGGTGTATTTCCCAAAAAGATAGAAGTCTCCGATAAAAAGTCCTTACGCCGACATTAGCAGTAGCGCTAGTAAGGCCGACAAATACAAAGAGTGAAGGTGCGACAGCGCTTTTAACCTTAGTTAAGCCTTAGTCTGGCCTTTACATGATTGGGTGATGGATGTGCTTCGTCGTCTTCCGACTGACGGGACATATAACTAAACCGCGCCCGGTCAAAGTAATTTATTTTCCTTTGATCTCAAAGCTGCTATCGACTCTTTGCCGGTATATTTTAGTGGAGGTGTCTTGTTTGTTTGGCCGTCGATTAGCCGAGTCATGGATTTTTTTCTATGTGCTTTTGGCTTCCAGTTACCAGAAAAGATACCTTCGCCTAATTATATGTCTTCCGGTTTACAAAGGGTTAACCTCTAGGGTTTTACAGTTCATGGCCTGTGTTCACACTCACGCATCATATGCTGGTGTGGTATGCAGCATGGAGGGTACGCCCTGGGGTTTAGTTCTTTGATTATGCTCTACTGGGCGATGACATTGTCATCGCGGATCCAGTAGTCGCGAAGTAATATCTTGAGGTTATGGAGGAATGTGACCATATCAAAAGAAAAGTCCCTCATCTCTAACGTGAGTGCTCTATAATTTGATAAGAGATTTATGGTCTATAAGGTTACACTTGACTTCAGTCCTGTGTCCCTTAGGGTTCTCCGTATTCTCTCTTCTGGAGTTTCCGCTTTCCTGTTTTCGGAGCTGCGAGTCAATTTGCTGTGTTCGTACAGGTTACGCAGCGGATCTTATAAGGTCTACTCACGTCAAGGTCTTCCGACATCTAAAGGTTGGAAGAAGCGCCATTATATTATCTTTTAATGTTTTCGCCTCCTTTCCTTTACCATTGAAGTTTTGATTAGCATTTCCAGATTTGGGAGTGTTGACTGCAGATTGCATGTTTGAAAGATTGATGAAAGATGGATGGAGTATCATCCCTGATATCTGCATTGGTATGCTACTGCATGGTTGGATTACTCTCTCCCCTACTCTCTAAAGCTTCTCTTTAATGGGAAGCCCTGAGCTACCGCTCCCTCATACCAGGGATATCACTAGTGAAGCCTTACTTTCAGTTAAATAAACTAAAACCCTTCGCCATTTGCTGATCAAGTGAGTGACGGCCGAAAGAAAGACTTTCGAAATGGCCCTTAGTGAGAGCATTTGTCAGTCAATAGCAGTATTGGATGATGCTGCCAGGGGCTTCGAGATGAGTGGTGAGAGCTGAGGCTTTCTCTTTCATACCAATTCTAGTCCGATCTGGGAAGGAGCAAAGAGCCCACTTCCTACAATAGCTCTCTTTTTTTTGTTTCGCAAAGTTCTCATTTGGCACTGCCTACCTATGGTCATGGCAGCTTAACGGCCAATCTCTGGTAACTGCGCTCGCATACTCGTGTCTAAACTCTCCGAGTCTGGCAACACTACATTCTCGGTAGACCACCATGATGAAGCCTCATCAAAGACAAGATGTGGCAAGACGGTGGGATCAACACATCTCCACCCTTCCTTCTTTGCTAAAGAGGCTGATTCCGGGGCTGGGGATAACCTTACCATTTGTTGCGGAATAAAGTAAAGGCAGTTGGAGGAAGAAGGTTTAAGAATCCATTGCACATGAAAAGGTTGCATCATATAGTTGAAGGGGGTTGTGCAATTGAATCATAGGAAGACTTTAGGCACTCCTACGGAAGGATCCCTAGTAAGGAAGTGACATATGGAAAGATCTTACCAGTTCACTTTCGGAGGCCCTATTTAATAGTTACCTCCCTCCTTTACTAACTAAGGTGGTGTCAACCAAAGGCGCAAGAAGTTCTCACATGAATAGACGTTTGAATATTCGCTCAGTACTTTTTCCTTCGATCACTCGGATTTGTCGTTTACCTTCTCAAACCGACGAAGCCTACTCGAACTTCGTATTCCCTGCCACCATACCTGAATGAAGGAAACTAATAGCTAGAAAAACAGGCTATTCCATCTAAGGCATAACATGAACCGAGGAATCCAACCAAATAGGAATGAATAGGCATGTGGGAACAGCATAGCTTGCATTGATTCAATTGATTTGAAGCGGCGGTTATACTATACATACAGACATCGTTTTCACTAGGGGTTTTGACCTTGTTGATCACAAGCCCGTCAGAAGCAACCTCAGCAGAAAGCCACTCTTCCAGAGTCTCGTCCATCGTCTGCTTAGGCGACTATTTAATAGCCTTTAGATCTGCCTGTGAGTTAGGCCGAATACTCAACTATACTAACTATAGGCGGCTAGGCTCCTTCCTCTGTTATTTTTAATAGACACTAAACCGAAAGTCTTGGTTTCAATGACTCCCCAAGCCATGACCTATTTGATCCTTCAGAACCAGCTTCAGCATTGAGTAAAGAAAAGAAGAATTCACTATTGGATCCTAGCCGGGTGGACATAAAAATCTTCACTTTCATGAGCAGGAGTTTAGGAATCGGGTGTAGGTGCTGGCCATTCCATAGGCGAGAGACCCGCTGACCCACTCGTGGTTTTATAAGGGGAGTTGGTAAAAGACAACAGGTTCAAGACAAAGGTATGGCACGGGAGATGGAGCGAAAGCACAAGGCCAGTTCTCATCAACTGAGAGCTCCAAGAGAGGGAAAGCAGCACAAGGTTAGTTCCGTGAGAACCTATCAATGCTTTGCAGAGGAGAAAAACTTTGATTCTTCCCGAAGGTCTTCCTTGCATGCTGAAGTGAACAGGGGCGGTACCAACTACGACTAGAAAGCGGTCACTCCTGTCAATGAATACCATTCATAGCTGTCCATATTAGTAACATAGCCGTAACGACTTTGTTTTACTGCTCGAGGTGGTGATAGCAACTATTTACTTAATTAGTTGCTTGCATAATGCTCTTCCTATTTGTTTTCTCGGCTTTCTTCTGCCGAACTGAACGAAGACAGTTTCTCTCCCCTCTTATTGCACTGATCTCTTCTCTTTCACTCTCTTTCTTCATTCAGGAAAGGTGAAGATTGAATCGGGAACAGAAAACGAAGCAGGAACAGACTTGTCCTTTGGTCGAGTTTGCTTCACTTCCTGCGACAGCTAACAAGGGGCATTTAGGACAACTCGTTCATTTAGCACAACTTCATTCCGCTCGGGCCTCTCTTTGGAGAGTCCCTTCTTTCCAATCAATAAATATAGTGCTGGCTCGCTATTCATATTATTTCTGCTTGGCCGGTACCAAGAACTCCATTTTCAATGAATTCTGGGTCTGGGCGCTTAGCAGCCCCTACTTGAACATTTCTTCCTATAAAACTACTTGGTCTACTTCCATTTAGGCTGAGATGGCTTCTCTTTCGACGGATTGATCCGGACTTCCCCATTCGCAGGAAAGAAAGAAAAGACCTGAATCCTACTGAAGCTGCTAACATAGACTGAGCAGATATTGACCTATGAGATTTGTACACTTCGGCTTGGAACCTTCCTTTGGTTCGTGCTCGCACGGGCCGTTTCTCTGCCAATCTCGAATTAGAATCTTTGCTTACCCGTGGGCAATCCATCAACACTCATTCCCCTCTGGAACAAAGACAGATTCGAAATCTCTAGCTTACTAAACCCTTCTCTCTAGAGCCTTTTTCCTTAACTCTTCCGCTCCGTTCCACTCCTGAGTCTTTCTTCTCCAGTAGCAGCTGTCTTTGGGTAGTAGAGTCCTCGTCTGCTTATTCGCTAGCCTCTCTTGCTTTGCGTTGGAGGGGTGGTTTAGTTTATTCAAAAAGATACCTGCCTTCTATTCAGCATAGAAAGTAAGCTGGTTAGCTTATCTATGTTCGCTTACACCTTGGCCTTCTAGGAAGAATTTCCAGTACTGTGGATTTCCGACTTTGAAATGTTGTTACTTTACGGGCTTTCTTCCTTCAATCAACACCTTCTGAAAACTCAAGTTTGAAACCTTGCGGAAGTTTTGCTAATGTCCTAAGCCCCTAACTAAGGGCTAAGCGGGGAAGGAGGAAGAATAGCGTTCTAGTGCCCTATTTGTCTAATAATTATTCGAAAATGCCCCCCATTCAATAATTCGTATTCGTAGCGTCCGATTCCATTCCTGACTAGCGGACAGCCAGAAGGGCAGAGCTCTATGTTATATTGAAAGCTGTCTCAAAAGAGCATCAAATCCTGATCTTCACTCTTTCTCGATCCAAGACAAAAGGAAGAAAAATGGAAGCCCTTCTCTCTTAAACTAGCTCGCTGGCTGTAATGGACTCTTGGATTGCCATTGGCCTAATTGGCCCTAAAATGCGAGCTTTCTATCTCACTTGTTTGCTAGCTTGCAACTGCTGTTACGGGCACTGAAACTAACTCGGCTGTCCCGACATCGATAAGGGAGATTTTATTCCAAAAGGATAAGAAATGACTCGCGAAGAAAGGAAATCTTTATAGATATTAGCATTAGACCTCTATTTCCTAGTAATAGTAGTAGTCAAAAAAAGCCCTCTCCCTTTATTGACTCCAATCGAACCCCTAGCCCTTGGCCTACTCTCACTTTCTTTCACTGGCTGTCTCAATGACTAATCTCCTGCCCTGCCCATTTTACGCTTTCCTCCTTGCTATTTGAAAGAGTGCTTTCTGCGCCTTATAAAAGACTACTTACCGGCAAATTAAATAAAGAAAAAGCCCTTAAATGGACTCCACGATAACTAGCTTGACATGGGAAAGAAACCCCAATTTCCAATTATATAAAATAAAACTTTAATGGCAAGGAATAGTCTTTCAAAAAGAAAGGGGTTGCCTACTTTACTACTTACACTCGGGGAACTAGCACTTGCTGTCTGGAAGGGCTGCTTACGATTACGCAATGACTGCTAGAAAAAGGACTCAGTGCCTTGGACTGGCATGCTTGACGGATTTGGTTGAAAAAGTACTTCTAAGGCTACAAAAGTAAAGCTCACTTATTACCGATACCGAATTCAACAAGAGAAATTTGTGGGATATAGCGCAATCTCGTGAAGAAATAATCCAAGTCTTGTATTGCCCTCTCTACCTCTTTTAAGAATCATCATATTTTTTTTATAGTTAGTTGCAGGAGAAGGATATTTTGAAGGTCATGAAGAAGTGGAAGAAAGGATGAGTGGAGAACGACTTTTGTTTGGGATTTTGCAGCTCCAAGTTCATATTAGGCCTTGTGCTTGTTCGCTCATCAAGGAGACCTACGAGTACGTCTTTGACTTTGGTTTGGCTGGCCTTTAGCTAGCCCATGGATCAAAGCTTTTACCTGGACCACCCTCATACTTCCACTTGGACAGCCGTTTGCTCCCATTGAAGCCTTTGCTCGCCTCTTTCTTCAAAACAGGAGATGCATTCTCTTTCTATTACGGATATTCTTCAAGTCATAGCTTTAGGTGCTCCTACTTTAGACAATACACTCGATACAGCCAGCGTATAGGGAGAGGTAAAAAGGCATAGCATAGCTTTCATGGAAACTCCTTAACACAGGTGTCTTGGAAATGGAAAGACAGATCAAATACCTTATGAGGCGGTGTTCCCTACATACAGTCAAGTCATACAATACGGACGGGAAGCGGGAAGTAAACGAAGTCTTTCCTTCCTGCAAATTTTTTTTCTAAGAACTAGTAGAAAGAAAGGAAAGATCCAGTAGGGTTAGAATCCTTGTTAGCAGTCTCGGGCGATGGCGAAGGTTTTAGCCCGTGGGCGATCTAATCATAGGAATGATAATAGGATAGGGCGGTCAATTAGTCCGGTGGCGACATTCAGAATAGCTTATAATATGTTCTGGTGTTGATACTAGGTTTGGTGGGTTTACAAAGGAGAACTGGCTAACGAAGCCTTTAGTACTGATCCGTAGTACTCCCTCTTTCGAAGTCCTCATAGTTGAACTAGTCTAGTATGTGTTTGTTTTCTCGGGTTTGCTCGCATTTGAGAGCCTTACCTCTTCAATGTTTATACTTCCGGAGTGAGTCCCACGAGATAGATCAGATCATTAGGAAGGGGGCTGGTAGCCTCCTGTGGTCCAGGTTGCACCAGGTAATATGGAAGGCAAATTGCACGCACGGGACAGAAGAGTTGTTTCCGTTTCCTTTTATTAGTCTGAGTTCATCTTTTCCGCTTTCAAGCGTGTACACTGAAAAAGGATAATATCCCTTTAATTAAATAGGTAGCTCACTGGAGCAAGCAACGAAGTGCCGTAGGGTTCAGGATAAACTTATACTGAAGTAGGTACAATATCTTTGTGGATCAATCTTAGAGTTCATAGAGAAGGAAAACCCTGAGATTAGAGTTGGAGAAAGCCGCATAGAATACGAAAAGCAAAGGCGAAGGTTACTTTACATCTCAGTCGAAAGCGGTTAATCCGGATCCATTTCATAAGTGGACTCTCCCGGGGAATATCCATCTCAAAGGTCTTCGCTCGGTTCCATAGTTCAATCTAAAGCCTGTGAGGCTGGAAACTTCTACAACAATCTTACATATTCCCATCACCAATAAACAATACAGTAAATGGAGAATCCCCCTTTAAATAGGTTAAATAGGTTGACTCTCGGTTAATTCCATGCTCAAGGGCTAAAGCCAGTCGTCCTTCTGAAAGGTCCTCTTCTACGGCTCAAGGTTCAAGCTAAATAAAGTTCCTTTTCTCACTTAAGCGGATACTCAAAGTCAAATCAATGCTTTAAGGAAAGACTTCCCAGCGCTGTCAAGCAAGATAGGATTCTCAACAGGATAAGTTCCGTGGACAAGGCGAGCTAGCAGCGGTGCTTTCCTTCCGGAAATGAAATTATCTTTTTCAGCACGAGAAGTCAGTTCTGGAGAAAGAAATCTCAAAGAGAACCCACAAGAACAAATAAGGGCGGGTATCGAAAGGGGATGTATAGGTGTATTTTCCCCCGAGAGCTCATTTTGGCTAATGGTAGTAGAGGAAATTACAAATTGTTAGGAAGGTTACACGCAGATAGTAGAAGTATTCCATTTCTGATTGATATACATAGCAATTTGATCCAATATGGAATTCACGGTGATGCTTTCTATGATGTTATGAGGTTCTGGGTGCAGTAAGTAGTCCGTTTGTGCGTAGGTGGGGTTGGGGGTGTAGTCTTATTAGATAGAGGGGTGGTATCTTCAATAATGTAGAGAAGATGGGTGGGTAAGCTGGAGGGGATCCCGGTTGTTAGAGTAGCTGGCCGAGAAGGTTAGCGAGGTTCCTGCTATGGTGAAGTGAAAGATCTTTACTATAGTGGGAAGAAGACAGGTGGGAGCAAGCGGAGCGAGAGCAAAGCAAGCCCTAGCGGTGGGTTGTCTTCTCGGTCCCATTTCATCAATTATTTGCCCTTTTAGAATCTTCATGTTCTCGAAAGTGGAGTGAACTATCTTTTCGAGCCGCAAACGGGATTCACAATCGCGTCAGTGCGATGGTTCGTTCGAGCGAGTGGATAGGCAGCGCTCAATTACGTTATTTTCGAAATTGGATCTTTTTTGAGTAAGTAGTCGACTTAGACTAGGATATTGGATGGAAGTAGAGTAGTGACGAGACCCGCATGCTCTTTTGATGCCTTCCTATCCTCTTCACGACAGATGGGATTCCATATACTAAGCTCTCCTCTAGGAGGTCAATAGGAGCCCTCTGTGAAACCCGGGTCTAAGTAGAATAGAGAGGAAGAATCAAACTCTTATCTTATAGGGTAGCTACGAGATCCGGTCCCCTACCTGCTGTTTCAATGAGATGAGATGGAGATGACTTCTTTTCGATAGGTGCCAAGTAGCTCCCATAAGCTATTAGAGTAGCTCCTCTATCTAAGGATATACTACCTCATCCTCCTTTGGTTGAGCTTTTCCGCTCTGACCCCTCTGGTATGGTCGAAAAGAAGACGTGCTCTTGATCACAAGGCTTTTTCTGCGAATAGAAGTTCAAGGTGGAGAGATATCTAATGGCTGCTTTTAGACCCCTTTTTTTCTATTATGTAGTAAACGAGTCTTACCACTCAGCTCTTCCACCTTGCTTTCCTGATTCCGATTAGATAGTGGATGAAAGCTTCTGTGATCCCCGATTCCATTACCGTCTTCTCTAGTGGGACTTCGTCTCACTCAGAAGGGATAGATCGAATCTAAGGCTTTCAGCCCTCAACTTGCTCTTTTGGTTGCTTCTTTAATAAGAAAGTCAGACATCAAGATCAAGCTTTGATTTCCCCTTGCTTTCTTTGATGATTTCAGGGCAATTCAAGTATCTGTATACTCTATCGCATACGTACTGGGGCATTCACCTCTCCCTACCCCAATGAAGTGGTCGAGTGGAATTGAATTCCGCCCCCGGCTAGCCTAGATAGTGGTCCCTTTGATCGCTAATCCAGTCTCTACTGGTCTGGCTACTAAAGAAATAGTGTAGATAGTGGCGTTTTGCTCCATTCCCTAGACGGCGAAGCTGCTCCGCTCCTGTGGCTGTCCTTCATAGTCAATCAATTCAGCCGACTGACCTCAAGAAAGAATGTTCGAAAAAAGACAGGGTATGGTATACTTCTTCCCCAACTCTCCCTCTTGGGCAAAAAGCGTTCGTTCTCTCCTTACTCTAATAAGCAAGTGAACTACCCTCTTCTATCAGTCCCATATTCCGGATCAAAGAACTCCTTCGCCACCAAAGATAAGTTATGGGCTTGCCTTGATTCAATGTGCTTTTCACACTGGTACAGAAGCCTTGCTATTGCCTTTCCTGGAGTTCCTGTAAGCACCAACCAAGTTTGATTCCTGGGTGAGATCTCTAGTTCCTTCGCCCCTACCCTAGAGTTTGACCATTTCCGCTTCCTTCTATTGAGAGAATGCCAAGCAACCTCTGCTTATCAACTACTCCCAAACCTCTTCTTAGAGCTAGCCTCAACCCTAGGAATAGCAAAGATCTTCTACCTTTTCGCCTACTGCCTTCAAGTAGTGCCTGTAATATCAATTTCTAGTTCAATAGCATAATCCTATCCTGCTAGTCCTACCTTGCTCAATGAATTACCTGGATCGAAAAATAATGCCCTTTGCACCTTATTGGTTGACTTATTCCTAGCTGCTCTATTCCTTCTACCCACTGCTACCCTCTCTACAGCTTCCCTTGCGTCCTGGCTTAGTACCATGGTCCTTGCTTTCACTCATATTACAGCTGGTAAACAAACCTCTGCCTTCATAGACTCATTCCTTTGACCCGATCGTTTAAAGAACAGCCTTTGGCACGCTTCCCCTTAGTTTAGTTGAGTCGAGCTCAATGAATTTCCTCTTATACCTTGTATTGAATGACTAGCTGCTAAACGCCCTACTTCGAGTACTGGATTGACTTTCTACACCTATTGCTTGAGCTGTAAAAGCACCCTTAACAATCTTCCAGAGCGAGCTCCTGCCTAGATTTGCTTTTCGACCTCACCCAAGCGCTTTCAATATTGAACTTCTCCTCCCATTCATTTCTTGCCCGTGTCACTGAATCCGTTGGTTTAGATGCTTCCAGGATTCCTTGGAAGGAACCACGGAGTTCTGTACTTAATTTAGTTCTTTTAGTAAAAGCCGGTTCTTCGCCATATTGATATATAGATATAGATACAATTCAGAAAGAGCTATTTATTCTTAATGGGTTACCAGACCTAACTTAATGCCGTAAAACTCTTCTATTCATCCACTTCGCATTCAGAAAAGTTCTGAAAGTTCTGTTAGGTTCTTAGTAACCAATACCTCTAGGAGAAAGCCAGTTGCTTGAAAAGACCCGAGCACAAAACCATTTCATCTATTATTAAAACACCCTTTTTACGGATCCCCCTGAAGACTGGGTAATTACCCCAGCTGATGTGTCCATAAAATTACCATCCCCAACATTTCTTTCTATTCTGCCGACTGAGACCACTTCCAAGTAAGAGCACAAGCCGACCATACCATCTTTGCTGCGGAGGAACCTACATGTGAAAAAAGAACCGATCATACGAAGAAAGCCTTCCCAAGGCTTGCTGCCTATGCCAGATGCTCCTTTCTTTGGAACTACTAGTTAGTCTTGCCTATGAAAATAGAATAGTAAAACAAGGTTCCGGTAGGGTTGGCAAAATAATCCTGTAGAAATCGAAAAACCCCTTAGAAAGCCTGCGGAAATGGATTCAAAGTAAAACCTAGTTTTCGTCGAGAGTTAGGCAGATGTGTTTCGATGGGTTTGTTATGAAGGGTCTTTATGTAAGTGGTTCAGGTAGTTTAATCGACGGACCGGTCTAAAAAGATGAACCGGAGGGTAGGGAGAAGAGGTAGGGCCCTCCCCACTTATACTTATGGTCTTATTCATCTGGAAGGAAGAGGAAATCGACCCCATAGGGGGAGTGGCTTGAAGCTCCTTCACTTCATGCCTTTGATAGAATAGAACGGAGATGAGAATTAGGCTGCTGTTGAAAAGCGTCTGCTAGCGGAGTTAGTGAACTCTTTCTTGAGGAGCGGGTTCTATCCCCCGAGTCATGGGTTTAAGCATATACAAGGCTAAGGCCCACAATAGTTCTCTTTCATACCAGGAAAGATCAGATTAAAATCACGCCAGAAAAAAGCACTACTGACTGATCAGTAAGGGCCTTGTTGGAATACCTTTTAAGGGACGTTGATATCGACGATGATCCGCTGTAATGATTTATCCGACCTGCTCAAGAATCACATAAGTAAGGAAATTCCTTGCTTATTCTTATACTCTTCGTGACCCAGGGACAATGGAATGGCTCACTTCACTCACTTGAGAGAGGGATAAAGACTAACTAAGAATATCATTGAGAAGAAAGGAAGGGTACTATTAAAGGTAAAGGCCTGAAGTTACTGCAGGGGTTAACATCAAATTGTTAGCTAGCCTTTCTATCATCACCTTTATCTATCTTTGTCTTTCGAGATTCGAGTAAGTGATGCTCCAATGTTCGTAAGAGAAGGGCTTCTTTGCGCCTTAGAGGTTTGGATTGGACAAATAGTTGGCTGTTAGCACGAAGGAAAGGATGCCAGTTGCTATTTAATTTCCTGCTAGCCTTGTGAAAGATTTTCTAAGTGTTCAATCAGACGCTCTTTGAAAGAAGGACATAACCAGTGCTAGTTAAATCAGCTCTTACTGTTCTCCTACCCGCTGTTACTACTCGAGTAGGAGTTCTTGGAGATGAAAAGAGAAGAATGAGATCGGTTGAATTTCTTTTGAAAATTGGACTATGACTATGGTTGATATATTGGCCTTGTCAACTACCGAAAGTAGTGAGTTAGCTGAGACCACTGGTAATCGTCTTTTGATGCTTGTTGAGAGGAATTGGCCCACCCTTGGTTCACTGACCCATATACTAATCTGGTTCACTGCTGTCTGATATCATCATCTCTATTTCTTGCCTAGAAGCTTCCCTCTTCACTTCCCGTTGGGATATCACAGAGCGTTTTATATACTATTTATATATATTTATATATTTCATTAGAGTCTATAAGCGCTCTTTAGTCTTCCTTTGCCCCAAGGCAAGGTGGGGTGCCCTTGCGCCTGCTAACCTGAATGCCTTTCTATTATACCCTTTATTCCCTCGGGTCACTCACTGCCTTAGCTTTAAGTCTGAACCTTAACTCCGGGAGTTCCTTCATTTTGTTTCAATGGAAGCTAGATTGCCACCTTCAAGCCTAGAGAGCAAGAGAGATCTATTTATCCATGTGGATGAAGTCAGACGAACGGGCAGAGGGGGGGCTTCTAAACACTTTCTAAATAGCCCACGCGAAAGCCTAGGAGAGCTCCCGTGAAAGCATAATAGATTCACGACTATGGAGGCCTAACGAGTGGTAATTGCAGTGTAGGTTTAATTCATTCACAAGGCTACTTCCAGGCAAGCTGGATCTCCTAGTTCGGGTATGAATTCTCATTCGAGAAGTCCCTCTTAGGTATAGACAAGATATGGTACCACAAAGCTAGGGGACTACAATAGAGTATGCCTAATTCCTTCTGTGAAAAGCTTCAAAGTTGTCTGGGTTCAATTGAAAATGGCCCTAGGAAGGTTTTACCTCGAAGAACTGTCGCAAGTTGAAAGTGACATCTTTGTGGGTTCGGCCCTAAAGTGTGGATCATCGGGTTGAGTACAAAGCATGTTTCAGGGTGGATACGCAAGAAATTCACTATGTAAATTGACATGATCCGCTGCTCACGCAAGAGATTAGATTCTTATTTTGGTACCAGCCTTGATATCTCAATCTTGCAAGGCACGACAGGCATCGGAACGAACTCCGCGGAGAGCCACTCTTTGGTCCAATAAAGAGACAGATCAGCATCCATATAATCTATCTAGATAGAGGCAGTCTGCCGATTCCTGCTTTGAGCTTCACTCGTACGATAGGGCTTCGCTCTTTGCACACGGAGTAGCCTTTTCAGTCATGAAGAAGCGGTTTCGAGACATTTACTGAAGGCTTTTATTCCATTATTTATATTGTTATGTGGCCCTATATTATGATATTTTTTAGAGGTCATAGATCGTTTGCATTCCAATCCATTGGTCAAAGTCAGAATCCATACACCTTCTAGCAACGGCTAGAGCTACCTTTCAAGAGACAGAGTCAGGCAAGAAGCCTAATTCCTAATGGTACGCAAAAGGGCCCTCAAAGAAGGGGGGCAGAGAGATGTGTGTAGCAAGGTCAAAATCGATTACGAAATGCAACCAATGGTAGCAGAAAAGGCCAAGCATTCCGATACGCCGTAGGGGCATCCGGTGATACAATCTGGGGCAAAGAGACTCATGGGAGAGATTCATAAGGGGGGGCTGAAAGCGATGCTCCACTACTCGGTGGTCGCGCAGGGAGGAGATCAGCACTCGATTTCAAACTGACTTATCCCGCGCTAGAGTTCCTGCTCGTTCAATATATGTTGTCAGGTAAGTTTCCTTAGTGTTAGTGGAAAGCTAGGAATAAAAAATTCCCTATAACATGAATTAGGGTAATTTTCAAAAAGAGAAAACAGCCTGTACCCATAGGATTCTATAACCGCGGATAAGGCGAAAACACTAGCATTCGATGCATCAATGAATGTGCTTGCGGCCTCTTCTCAGCTCGATGCCTATTCTGATTCCCTTGCAGAAGCTCCTTTTTCCACTTTCTTTCAGCTCTGTCAAAGAACCTAGGGTATAT